TAGAACAAGCTACTTGGGATAAAGGAGTAGGGTGGGTTTCAATTATGCAAATTCTTGTTGAGGGAAAATTTGACCAATACTAAAATTTTTGTGAGTTTTTTGTGAACCACTGGAATGGAATGGTACTTATAAGAGTTCTAGGAACTCCTCTCAGTGTTTTTGGGGTTTGGCATTGGGAGTTGGATGGGGGAAAGGGGGTTTGCAGTGTTATGTCCGAGAAAACATTAACTAATTAGCCTTCCGAGATCTGGTCTTAGTGGACTAAGGATCCTTCACCGTGAGTACGGCTGGATGATGTGGGGATTGTTTCATGCCTTGACGGCTATGTTGAGTGATAGCATCCGAAAATTAAAAAATACCAAATGTATGGGACCTCAGTTATGTTGGTCATGGGCTGATTAGACCCGTACCATCGAGATGTCTTATTTAAGGGGAACGTATGGACAACAGAATTGTTATGGCCCTGAAGTAAGAACCAGATGCCTGATAAAGTTCATTATTAGTCACTCTTAGATGTATGGGCCCGGAGCGAGAAGAGGGGTAGTGGTGGGCGGGTTGCTGATTTCACGGAGGATGGTAGAATAAGAGACCAAATGGGGAAGGGGATAGTCATATGGAAGAGAAGGGTTTATGACTGTAATGGTGTATGTCTAATAACACAGATATGTCTTAAAATCATTAAGTTCTTGTATATAAATAATATTCCTGTTGTTAATACTTTATAGTGGATTGACAGTATATGTCTTAGTGCATTAATAGGATGGACATGCTTATATGCTTGGGGAAAATAATTTAATGTACGTTATACATAAATGTATTATGTGGTAAATAAATTTATGTACTGTCAAGAAGTAGTTTAACGAGAATTTCAGCTTTGGGTGTTGATGGTGAGGATTAGTTCCTTCTTCTTGATGTCTTGAGAAGAATTAAGTCTTCGTTTCTGGTTTACAAGACCAGTGTAATGTTTATACTATCAAGGCATAGGCTTCATTTTAATATTTTGTTTTCGATAATTCCTGAGATAGGTATTAGGATTAGGATAATTGTAAAATAGCTGATTGAGGCTAGCTGGCCGATAATAATGAAGGGATGTTCTACTGGTTGTCCTCCAATTCATGTTAGGATAAGGAGGTTGGCTACTAGAATTCAGTAAAGTGTTTGGGAGATTGGGCGGAATATGAGGCTTCGTTGTTTTGATGTGTGTAGGAGAGGTATAAGAGCAAGAATAAGAATAGATAGGACTAGGGCAATGACTCCTCCTAGCTTATTAGGAATTGAGCGAAGAATTGCGTAGGCAAATAAGAAGTATCATTCTGGTTTAATGTGAGGGGGAGTGTTGAGTGGGTTTGCAGGTATGTAGTTATCAGGGTCTCCTAGAAGGTCAGGGGAAAAAAGAACTAAAAATATTAGAAATAGTAGTATAAGGGCAATTCCTAGTAGGTCTTTGATTGTGTAGTAAGGGTGGAATGGGATTTTATCTGCATCTGAGTTGAGGCCTGTGGGGTTGTTAGAACCTGTTTCGTGAAGGAAAAGTAGATGGACGATTGCTAGGGCTGCGATGATGAAGGGAAGGATAAAGTGAAATGCAAAGAATCGTGTTAAAGTTGCTTTATCTACAGAGAACCCCCCTCAGATTCATTCTACTAGGGTAGTTCCTACATATGGGACTGCTGATAGTAAGTTGGTAATAACTGTTGCGCCTCAGAAGGATATTTGTCCTCATGGGAGCACATAGCCTATGAATGCGGTTGCTATTACTGCAAATAGTAAGATGACTCCGATGTTTCATGTTTCTAGGAAGGCATAGGATCCGTAGTAGATGCCTCGTCCTACGTGAATAAATAAGCAGATGAAGAATATTGATGCTCCATTTGCATGTATGTAGCGGATTAGTCAGCCGTAGTTTACATCTCGGCAGATGTGGGTGACTGATGAGAATGCTGTTGTAGTGTCTGATGTGTAATGTATGGCTAGGAATAATCCTGTGATAATTTGTACGATGAGGCATACTCCTAGGAGAGAGCCGAAGTTTCATCATGATGAGATATTTGATGGAGTAGGGAGGTCAATGAAGGAGTGATTAATAATTTTAATTAAGGGATGGGTTTTTCGGATGATTGTCATTAGGGTTTCTATAGTTGAATTACAACGATGATTTTTCATGTCATTGGTCACAGTTAAGTGCTGTGTAGAAATAATGACAAATTATATTTTTATTTTAAGTTTATTATTTCTGACTGGTTGTCTTGGGTTGGCGTTGAAACCTTCTCCTATTTATGGAGGTTTAGGCTTAATTATAAGTGGATGTGTGGGTTGTTTAATTATTTTAGGGTTTGGTGGGTCTTTTTTAGGATTAATAGTTTTTTTAATCTATTTAGGTGGAATGTTGGTTGTGTTTGGATATACAACAGCTATAGCTACTGAAGAGTATCCTGAGACTTGGGGATCTAGTTGATTGATCTTTGGGTTTTTAATTTTAGGTCTTTTGATAGAGGCGTTTGTTGTTTATGTAATAAATAGTTATGATGAAGTTAGTTTAGTTGATTGAATAATATATGAGGTAGATGATGTGGGTGTGATGTTGGAGGGGGGTATTGGGGTTGGAGCTATGTATAGCTGTGCTACTTGAATGATGCTTGTGGCTGGTTGGTCTTTGTTTGCTGGGATTTTTATCATTATTGAGATTACACGAGATTAGTTAGGAAAAGGCATGAAACTGATAGTATAGAAATTAGAAATGAAGTAAAGTAAAGTTTGATTAGTCCTTTCTGATTGCCTAAAATTTTGGCTATATAAATTTGGGTAATGGACAAGGTTTTTGGGGTTGTTTTTTCTAGTCAAATTAGGTCTATAAGATTTAAGGATGTTTTATAGCTATGGTTGAGTGCTTTTAGGGGGATGGAACGGTGAAGGGTGGAAGTGAAGTATCCTAGTGAAGTTGAGAAGGATGAAAGTTGAGTTTTTTTGTTTATTTTGAAGTTTTGGGCGAGGGTACTTAGTTCTAGTGCGATGGCAAATCCTAAGATGGTAATTAGTATGGCTGTAATTTTAAGGTATCATGGCATGGTTAGTACTTGGATATTGGTCGGTGGAATATTGTAGGAGATAAAGAATCCTGCTAAGATACTGCCTAATGCTAGACGTTTGATAGGGTTAATAAGGTTGGGATTTTTTTCGTTTATGATAATTAAAGGGGGGTAGCGTGGTTTAGTTATAATGACGTAGTAGATGATGCGTATACTATAGACGGCGGTTATGGATGTGGCTATTAGAGTAATTAATAGGGCTCAGGCGTTGGTGTAGCAGGTGTTTATGGCTTCAATGATTAAGTCTTTTGAGTAGAATCCTGTAAGAAATGGTATGCCAGTGAGGGCCAGGCTGCCAATGGTTAGGCAAGATGATGTGAATGGTAGGGGTTTTATCATGCCTCCTATTTTTCGGATGTCTTGTTCGTCATTTAGGTTATGGATGATAGAGCCCGAGCATATGAATAGTATGGCTTTAAAAAATGCGTGGGTACAGATATGAAGGAATGCTAGGTAGGGTTGATTAAGGCCTAGCGTTACTATCATTAGTCCTAGTTGGCTGGATGTAGAAAATGCTACAATTTTTTTAATATCGTTTTGGGTTAATGCGCAGATTGCTGCAAATAGTGTAGTTATTGCTCCTAGACAAAGTATAGTTGTTATAATGGTAGGGTTTTTTGATACTAATGGATGGAATCGAATTATTAGAAAAATTCCTGCTACAACTATAGTGCTTGAGTGTAGAAGAGCTGAGACAGGGGTTGGTCCTTCTATAGCTGAAGGGAGTCATGGATGAAGTCCAAATTGAGCTGATTTTCCTGTGGCGGCGATGAGGAGTCCTGTTAGTGGGATTATGTTGTTACTGTTGGTTAGAAGAATTTGTTGAAGTTCTCAGGAGTTTATGTTTAGGCAGAATCATGTTATGGCTAGAATAAAGCCGATATCTCCAATACGGTTATAAAGGATTGCTTGTAGAGCAGCGGTGTTTGCGTCTGCACGGCCAAATCATCAGCCAATTAGTAGAAAGGATATAATACCAACGCCTTCTCATCCAATGAATAGTTGAAAAAGGTTGTTGGCTGAGGTTAAAATTAGTATAGTAATTAGAAATAGTATCAGGTATTTAATAAATCGGTTGATTCAGGGGTCTGAGTGTATATATCATGAAGAGAATTGTATGATTGATCAGGTGACGTAAAGGGCTACGGATAAAAATAGAATTGAAAAGTAGTCTATTTTGAAGCTTGTTGTTAGTTCAATGGAATTCAGGTTTATTCAATGTCAGGTGGAGATTATATATTCTGTGTTGGAGAAGAAGAATATAAATAATGGGATAAGGCTAATGATAAATGAATACTTAATGGATGTGGTGGCATATAGTGGAAAGTCTATTCGTTCTGTTAGTTTTGTTATTGAGATAATGATGGGTGTTGATAGTAGAGTTAAGATTATAAGAATAGAGGATGCTATCATTTTATTTACTTTTATTTGGACTTGCACCAAAGTTTTTGGTTCCTAAGACCAATGGATTACTTCTATCCTATGAAAGTAAGAAAGCCATGAGTTTATTCATGGAGGCATGAGTTAGCAGTTCTTGCATTCTTTCTTGGTAAACAAGGAGTATTAGCTCCTGTTGTTAGATTCACAGTCTAATGTTTTTTGTAAACTATGTTTACATATTGTTAGTCCCGTAATTAGTTTTGGGTTAATTGTTAAGAGTATTAGGGGGATTATGTGAAGTGCTATGAGTGATAGTTCTCGTGTATGTGATGGTTGAAGGTTATTTATATGGGCAGTAAACTTTCCTCGTTGGGTTGTAATGAGTATATATAGTGAGTATATGGCTGTAATGATGATGTTAATTCCTATGAGGATAATAGTTGGGCTAGATCAGGAAAATATGGATATAATAATAAAAAGTTCTCCGATGAGGTTAATAAGTGGGGGTAGGGCTAGGTTTGCTAAACTTGCGAGGAATCATCATGTTGCTATAAGGGGAAAGATTATTTGGAGGCCGCGGGCTATGATTATAGTTCGACTATGAATTCGTTCATAGTTGGTGTTTGCAAGACAGAATAGTAAAGAAGAGGTTAGACCATGGGCGATTATTAGTATGGTGGCTCCTATAAAGCTTCAAGGGGTTTGGATTATAATGGCTACAATTACTAGGGCCATGTGGCTTACTGAAGAGTAAGCGATTAGAGATTTTAGGTCTGTTTGGCGTAGACAAATAGAGCTTGTTATGATTATTCCTCATAAAGATAATAGAATAAATGGGTAAGCTATATGTCCTGTTCAAGGGTCTAGAATAATGGAGATTCGTATTATGCCGTAGCCGCCTAGTTTTAGAAGAATAGCTGCTAGAATCATAGAGCCAGCAATAGGAGCTTCTACATGGGCTTTAGGAAGTCATAGGTGAACTCCGTATAGGGGTATTTTGATAAGAAAAGCTATTATGCATGCTAATCATAGGATGTTATTAGATCATGTAAAGTTTAAGGGATTGTTGTTGAGGGATAGAATTAGGAAATTTAGGGTTCCTGTGGATTTTTGAATATAAATTAGAGCAATTAGAAGAGGGATTGAGCCGATTAATGTATAGAAAAGAAAGTATAATCCTGCGTTTAAGCGTTCTGTTTGGTTTCCTCATCGTGTAATAATGATAAGTGTGGGGATGAGTGTAGCTTCAAATAGAATGTAAAATAGGATTATTTCTGTTGCGGAAAATGTTATGATTAGTAGAATTTGAAGACTAATTAGTATTGATATGTAAATTTTTTGGTAGTTAAATTCTTCTTTTTTTAGGTGATTTTGACTTGCTATTAATATTAGGGGTAAAAGTCAGGTTGTTAAAATAATTAATGGTGAGGATAGGGGATCAGAGAAGAATATAAGTGAGAAGTTTAAGTTATTTTCATTTGTTTGTCCTAATAATAGTAGGCTATACAGGCTAATTAAAAAGCTGTATGAGGTTACGTTAGTTCAGGTTTTTTTGTTTTTGGACATTCAGGTTAATGGAATTAGTATGAATGATGGAATAATGATTTTTAGCATTGTAAGAGATTTAAGTTTTGGACATAGTCTGTTCCATATGTGTTTGATACTTTGACTAATAAGGCCAGTCCGACAGCTGCTTCACATGCTGCGAATACTAGAATGATAATTGGGATAGATATGTGGATTATGGAGTTGGAATTTAGGGTGGATATAGAGGTTATAATAAATAGAGATAGTATTATTCCTTCTAAACATAGCAGAGTGGACATTAAATGAGATCGAAATACTAAGGTTCCTAGAAGGGATAAAGTAAAAGCTGTTAGTATGTTAAGGAAAGTATAAGTCATTATTGGTAATTATGAGTGCAATCATAATCTAATGAGTCGAAATCATTAATTTTATTTAAACTAATTACTTACAGTTATTCTGTTCATTCTAGTCCTTTTTGGGTTCATTCAAATATAAGACCCAGGGAAAGGATAGTAATAAGGGCAAAGGCTGAAGTGATTATAGTAGAAATGTTGAGTGTTTGAATTGCTCAGGGGAGGGGTAGTAGTAGGGCAATTTCTAGGTCGAATAAAAGAAAGGTAATAGCGACTAGAAAAAATTTTATAGAGAAGGGTAGGCGTGCGGAGCTTGTTGGATCAAAACCGCATTCATAGGGATTAGCTTTTTCTGAGTAAAGGTTTATTTGGGGTAATCAGAAAGCGATTAGGACAAGGGTGAGAGATAATAGAGTATTAATTAGGATAATAATAAATATGTTAATTACTTTCTTCTGAGTTTTATCAGAATCTACTGATTGGAAGTCAGTTATAATCATTATACTAAGAGAGTAAGATCCTCATCAATAGATAGATACATATAGGAATAATCAGACTACATCAACGAAGTGTCAGTATCATGCTGCTGCTTCAAATCCAAAGTGGTGTTTTGATGTAAAGTGAAATTTTAGTTGTCGGAAGAGGCAGATAATGAGAAAAGTGGTTCCGATAATTACATGAAGACCGTGGAAGCCTGTAGCTATAAAGAATGTTGATCCGTAAATTCCATCTGAGATTGAGAAAGATGTCTCAAAGTATTCTGAGGCTTGTAGGGTTGTAAAGTAGAGTCCTAGAATAATAGTAATTAGGAGAGCTTGATTTATGTTGTTTCGCTTTCCTTCTATGAGGCTGTGGTGGGCTCATGTGATTGAGACCCCTGAGGCAAGAAGTACAGATGTATTTAGGAGGGGAACTTCAAGTGGATTAAGAGGTGTAATGCCTGTTGGTGGTCAGCAACCTCCTAGATCGTGAGTTGGTACAAGGCTGGAGTGGTAGAATGCCCAAAAGAAACCTGCGAAGAAGAATACTTCTGACACGATAAATAAGATTATGCCATATCGAAGACCTTTTTGTACAATGGGGGTGTGATGGCCTTGGAATGTTCCTTCTCGAATTACATCTCGTCATCATTGGTATATGGTTAGGGTGTTTGCTAGAAGTCCTACGGAAAGGAGAATTGTGGAGTTGTAATGGAATCATATTACTAAGCCTGATGTTAGTAGTATGGCGGAAAAAGCTCCGGTTAATGGTCATGGACTGGGGTTAACTATATGATAGGCGTGGGTTTGGTGTGTCATTATGTGTTATCATGTAAGTATAGACTGACTAATAGTGTAAATACGTAGGCTTGAATCAGGGCTACGGCAAATTCTAGTACTGTGAGTAATAGAAGGATAATAAAGGTGATGGTAGCGGTTGGTGGGCTAATGTTTATTAATACTAATGTTGCGCCTCCAATTAAGTGCATTAATAGGTGTCCTGCAGTGATGTTAGCTGTAAGTCGGACGGCTAGGGCTATTGGTTGAATAAACAGGCTGATTGTTTCGATGATAATAAGTATGGGAATAAGTGAAATTGGGGTTCCTTGAGGGAGGAAGTGTGCTAGTGAGCTTTTTAGTTTGTGTCGGAAGCCTAGGATTACGGCTCCTGCTCATAGTGGGATGGCCATACTGAGATTTATAGATAATTGGGTAGTAGGAGTAAAGGTATGGGGGAGAAGGCCTAGGAGATTTGTGGAGCCGATAAACATAATTAGAGATACAATTATTAGTGTTCAAGTGCGTCCTTTTGGGGTGTGAATTAATATTATTTGTTTAATAATAAGTTTGATTAATCAGTGTTGAAATGTGTGTAGACGGTTGTTAATTAGTCGTTCTGAAGATGGAAATAGGATTGAGGGAAATATGATAATAGTAATTACAATTGGTAAACCTATTATTGTTGGGGTAATGAAAGAGGCGAATAAATTTTCGTTCATTTTGTTTCTCAAGGGTTTTTAATTTTTTGTGTAATTAGTGTTTTAGGTGAGGGAGGTGTAGGAAAGGTTTGTGAAGAAATTTTTAGTTGAAACAAGATAAATAGTGTAATTATTGATGAGACGATAGTGATAAATCATGTGGACGTATCTAATTGTGGCATTTCACTATGGAGGTTTTATACCTCTAACTTTAGCTTAAAAGGCTAACGCTTTAAGCTTCATAGTGAGTTTAGATTATTGAGGCTGATCAGTTTTCGAAATGTTTTAGTGGGACTATTTCAAGTACGATTGGCATAAAGCTATGATTGGATCCGCAGATTTCTGAGCATTGGCCGTAATACAAGCCTGGACGGTTTGAGGTTACTGTGGCTTGGTTGAGGCGTCCTGGAATTGCATCTGTTTTTAACCCTAAGGAAGGAACAGCTCATGAGTGGAGAACATCTTCTGATGAGATGAGTATTCGGATGGGTAGTTCTATAGGTAGGACGACTCGGTTATCTACTTCTAGCAATCGTAGTTCTCCTGGTTTTAAGTCACTTGTTGGTACTATGTAGGAGTCAAAGCATAGGTCTTCATAGTCGGTATATTCATAGCTTCAATATCATTGGTGTCCTATAGTTTTTACTGTAAGTACTGGGTTGTTAATTTCGTCTATTATATATAAGATTCGTAGAGAGGGGAGGGCAATTAGGATTAAGATAACAGCTGGTAGAATGGTCCAAATTGTTTCTACTTCTTGAGCATCTATTGTGCTGGTGTGCGTAAGTTTTGTTGTTAATATTAGTGAGATAATGTAAAGTACTAGAGAGCTAATGAGAAATACAATTATTAGTGTATGGTCATGAAAGTTCATTAGTTCTTCTATAATGGGTGATGTAGCGTCTTGTAAGCCTAGTTGAAAGGGGTAAGCCATGTAAGATATATAGATTGAATCTATAACTTAACTTTGACAAAGTTATGTAATTATTTTACTAATATCTCATTGAGAAAGACATAGAGGTTATGGGATTGGCTTGAAACCAGTTTTAGGGGGTTCGAATCCTTCCTTTCTTATTTAACTTTAACGTAGGATGGTTCTTCAAATGTATGATAAGGAGGTGGACAACCGTGAAGTCACTCCAGGTTAGTTGAGGAGTAAGATACTGTTAGAACTTCTCGTTTGGATGCAAATGCTTCTCAGATTATGAAAATTATAATTAAGACAGCGGTTAAAGAGATGAATGATCCTATTGATGAGACTGTATTTCATGTAGTGTAGGCATCTGGGTAGTCGGAGTAACGACGAGGTATACCGGACAACCCTAAGAAATGTTGTGGGAAGAATGTTATGTTGACTCCTACAAATATGATGGCAAAGTGTGTTTTAGCTCAAGTATCATTTAAGGTGTATCCTGTGAATAGTGGGAATCAGTGGACGAATCCAGCCATAATGGCAAATACTGCTCCTATAGATAGAACGTAGTGGAAATGTGCTACTACATAGTAGGTATCATGTAAGACAATATCTAGAGAGGAGTTGGAGAGGACAATACCAGTTAGACCACCAACTGTAAATAGGAAAATGAAGCCTAGAGCTCATAATATAGCTGGGGATCATTTGATATTTCCACCATGTAATGTTGCTAGTCAACTGAACACTTTTACACCGGTAGGAATTGCAATAATTATAGTTGCAGATGTAAAATAAGCTCGTGTATCAACATCTAGGCCTACTGTGAATATGTGATGAGCTCATACAATAAAGCCTAAGAATCCGATGGATATTATAGCTCAAACTATTCCTATATAGCCAAATGGCTCTTTTTTTCCGGAGTAGTAAGTTACTACATGAGAAATAATTCCAAATCCGGGTAGAATAAGGATGTAAACTTCTGGGTGACCAAAAAATCAGAATAAATGTTGATAAAGGATGGGGTCTCCTCCTCCTGCAGGGTCAAAGAAGGTGGTGTTTAGGTTTCGGTCGGTTAGTAGTATGGTGATTCCGGCAGCAAGGACAGGGAGGGAAAGTAGAAGAAGAACAGCTGTAATTAATACGGATCAAACAAATAATGGAGTTTGGTATTGGGTTATGGCAGGGGGTTTTATGTTGATGATAGTAGTAATAAAATTGATAGCCCCTAGGATAGAAGAAACACCAGCTAAGTGAAGGGAGAAAATTGTAAGATCAACTGATGCACCTGCATGAGCTAAGTTCCCAGCTAGGGGAGGATAGACTGTTCATCCTGTTCCTGCTCCTGCTTCTACTATTGAGGAGGCCAGTAATAGAAGAAAAGATGGAGGGAGAAGTCAGAAGCTTATATTATTTATACGGGGAAATGCCATGTCAGGCGCTCCAATTATTAGTGGGACAAGTCAGTTCCCAAATCCGCCAATTATTATTGGTATAACTATGAAGAAAATTATAACGAATGCGTGGGCGGTTACGATTACATTGTAGATTTGATCATCACCTAGAAGAGCACCGGGTTGACCTAGTTCAGCTCGAATTAAAATGCTTAGGGCTGTTCCTACTATTCCTGCTCAAGCTCCAAATAGTATGTACAGGGTTCCGATATCTTTGTGGTTAGTTGAGAATAATCAACGATTTACGAACATAGGTAAAATGGCTGAGTAAGCATTAGACTGTAAATCTAAAGACGGAGGTTGGAGTCCTCTTTTTACCAAAGCCTTAAGGTGATATTCATGTCGAATTGCAAATTCGAAGGTGTAGAGATCTCTCTACTAAGGCTTCTCCCGCCCCTTTTCTGATAGGCGGGAGAAGTAGATTGAAGCCAGATATAGGGTATTTAGCTGTTAACTAAATTTTCGTGGGTTTAAATCCCTCCAATCTAGTTGAAGACTTAGCTTAATTAAAGCGATTGGTTTGCATCCAATAGATGTAGGGTGTAGTCTTACAGTCTTTAATCAGAAGTTAAACTTGGTTGTTTTCTTAGAGCTTTGAAGGCTATTGGACTGCTATATCCTAAACTTCTAAGTTATTAGTTGGGGCGATAGAGGAAGTGTTAGGGTACTAATAATAATAAGGGTTGGAAGGATGAAGTTATGGTTTGTGTTGGTGTGATGAGGAAATATTTTGGAGTTATTGTTTGTTGGGAATATGGTTAGTGCGGTTGAGTAAATTAGGCGTGTGTAGAAAAATAGGTTAAGTAAGGCTATCATAGCTATAAGTGTTGCTACGGTCAGGCAGTTATTTTTTAGAAGTTCAGTAATAATAGCTCATTTTGGTAAGAATCCTGTGAGGGGTGGTAAACCTCCAAGGGATAGTAAGATTAATAGGATAGTGAATAGGGTTGAGGGAATTTTATTTCATATAAGTGAGATTGAGTTTATTGTAGTTGAGTTATTTAACATGAGGGTTATAAATATTGGGATTGTAAGAATAATGTAAATGGAAAGGTTTATAAGTGTTAGGGTAGGGTTATATGGGAGGATTGCTGTTATTCATCCTATATGAGCAATTGATGAGTAGGCTATAATTTTTCGTGTTTGGGTTTGGTTTAGACCTCCTCAGGCTCCAATGAACACTGAGGTTAGAGCTATTATAAGTGTAATTGTAGGGTTAAGTAAATGGCTAATTTGAAATAGCATAGACAAGGGAGCGATTTTTTGTCAGGTGAGTAGGATAAGACCTGTAAATATGGAGGTTCCTTGGGTAACTTCAGGTAATCAGAAGTGAAAGGGTGCTAGTCCTAGTTTTATTGCTAGGGCAATTAGTGTAATATTAAGTAGAGCAGAATTTGTTTGTTGTTGAAAAATTCATGTTCCTAGTTGTTTGTAGTTGATAATGATGGCAAGAAGGATAATTATAGAGGCTGTTGCCTGTGTAACAAAGTATTTTGTTGCTGCTTCAGTAGATCGTGGGTTTTTTTTGTTAATCAATAGGGGGGTAATTGCTAGAAGGCTTATTTCAAGTCCAACTCATATAGATATAAGGTTGGTACTAATCATAGTGATTAAAGGTCCAATTAAGATGGTGAAATAAATTACTAATGAGGTAATAGGATTAATTAGTACGGGAAGGGTTTAAACCATCATTTTCGGGGTATGGGCCCGATAGCTTAGTTAGCTGACCTTACTAAGGATAGGATAAGGTGTTTAGGTAGCACGGAGAATTTTGAATTCTTAGGGGTAGGTTCAATTCCTATTATCCTAGAAACAAGAGGGTTTGAACCTCTATATTTTACTCTATCAAAGTAACTCTTTTGTCAGACATGTTTCTATATCAGGGGGGGATGCTTGCTAGGAAGACTGGTATTGAAACATGTCATATACATAGTGCTAGTGTTAGAGGTAGGAAATTTTTTCATAGAAGGTGTATGAGCTGGTCATATCGAAATCGTGGGTAAGAGGCTCGGATTCATAGAAATACAGCGGAGAGAAAGAGTGTTTCTGTTATGAAGTTAGTGGAGTAGAGTTCTGGGAAGGTTATATTGTGGAGAGGGCCTAGGAATACAATGGATGTTAGGGCGTTTATTAAAATAATATTAGTATATTCTGCTATAAAGAATAGTGCAAAAGGTCCTGCTGCGTATTCTACATTGAAGCCTGAGACTAATTCTGATTCTCCTTCTGTAAGGTCGAAGGGTGCTCGGTTAGTTTCTGCTAGGGTTGAGATGAATCATATTATAGCTATTGGTCATGCTGGGATGATTAGTCATATTTGTTCTTGTGTTGTGATAAGTATTTGGAGGGAGAATGAGCCGCTTATGAGAAGGACTGAGAGGAGAATAATGGCTATTGTTACTTCGTATGAAATTGTTTGGGCTACTGCACGTAGTGCACCAAATAGAGAATACTTGGAGTTGGATGCTCAGCCTGATCATAGGATAGAGTAGACTGAGAGGCTGGATGTGGCTAAAATAAATAGAATGCCTAGGTTGAGGTTGATTAGTGGGTGAGGTATAGGAAGGGGGATTCATAGTGTTAAGGCTAGGGTTAAGGATAGGGTAGGTGCAATTATGAATAGTGAAATAGAAGTGGTAAGAGGTCGTAAGGGCTCTTTGATAAATAATTTTATAGCATCTGCAAATGGTTGGAGAACACCATATGGTCCAACTACATTAGGACCTTTTCGTAATTGTATGTAGCCTAGAATTTTTCGTTCCACTAGTGTAAGGAAAGCTATGGCGATTAGGATGGGAACTAGGAGGGTTAAGATATTAATAAATGGCACTATTAGGGAGAGGATTTGAACCTCTGGGGATAAAGTTTTAAGTTTTACGCAATTTCCTGGCTCTGCCACCCTAATAACCTTGTTTAGGTTGAGTATTGTTCATACATCACTCTGTTAAGATTTAATTCATAGATTTTTGTTTAGAGCGCTTATTATTAAGGTGGCTCTATTTCTCTTGTCCTTTCGTACTGGGAGAAATTGTGAATAGATAGAAACCGACCTGGATTACTCCGGTCTGAACTCAGATCACGTAGGACTTTAATCGTTGAACAAACGAACCATTAATAGCTTCTGCACCATTGGGATGTCCTGATCCAACATCGAGGTCGTAAACCCTAATTGTCGATATGAACTCTTAAATAGGATTGCGCTGTTATCCCTAGGGTAACTTGGTCCGTTGATCAAATGTATTTTGGGTCAATAAGATTTTTTATTTACTTTGACATGTAGGTCTAAGTTAAAATCATTCGGAGGTTTTTTTGTTCTCCGAGGTCACCCCAACCAAAATTTTTAGTTTATAATTATATTTTATTGTGCCATTAGGGTATGTAAATATATGTTAAACTATAAAATTTAAGCTCCATAGGGTCTTCTCGTCTTATTGTTTTATTCCAGCCTCTTCACTGGAAGGTCAATTTCACTGATTAAAAATAAGAGACAGTTGAACCCTCGTTAAGCCATTCATTCTAGTCCCTAATTAAGGAACAAGTGATTATGCTACCTTTGCACGGTCAGGATACCGCGGCCGTTTAACTTAAGTCACTGGGCAGGCAGTGCCTCTAATACTTGTAATGCTAGAGGTGATGTTTTTGGTAAACAGGCGGGGTTCGGGTTTGCCGAGTTCCTTTTATTTTTTTTAATCTTTCCTTGAAGCACCCCTGTGTTGGGTTAACGGTAGTAAGTTAGGTAGTTCAATAAGTAGTTTAATACCTGTTAGTCGGTAACTAACAATGGTTATCCGGATTGTTATACACTTGTGCTAGGAGAAATATTTTCTTGTTACTCATATTAACAGTATCTCATCTATAAATTAATAGATTAACCCAGTAATGAAATAGGAATTAGTTGAAATTTTTGGTATTAGTAGATTTAAGTGTTGAGCTTGAACGCTTTCTTTATTGGTGGCTGCTTTTAAGCCAACAATGGTTAGGCAGGGATTGGAAAGGCTAATTCTCTATAAAAGGTTTTTCCTTTGCCGAAAGAGCTGTCCCTCTTTCGGCTATATTTTAAACTTACGTTTTGATTATATATTCTTATAGTAAATTTAAAGTTGAACTGAAATTCATTTTTTGGGTAACCAGCTATCACCAAGCTCGTTTGGCTTATCACCTCTACCTAAAAATCTTCCCACTATTTTGCTACATAGACGGGTTAATTCATAAAATTGTTCTTAGGTAGCTCGTTTGGTTTCGGGGTTTCTAGCTGAAATTCTTTTAGCTAGAGTTATTCTAGTTAACTCATTATGCAAAAGGTACAAGGTTTAATCTTTGCTTGTTTTTACTTTTATGCGATTCTTTCATCTTTCCCTTGCGGTACTAACTCTATAGCTCCTGATAATTAATTTCTTTCTCCAATACTTTTGTGAAACTAAATGTTTTAGTTTAATAAGAAGATAATATTTTTGTTGGTTTGTTTTTGGGCTAGGTTTGGTTCAAAGTGTTCAATATGATGAATTCTTCTGGGTGTAGGCCAGATGCTTTTGTAATAAGCTACACTGTGATTATTCCAAGCACACTTTCCAGTATGCTTACCTTGTTACGACTTATCTCCTCTCGTAAACCTGTTGTTATTAATTATTTATTTTTTTTTAGGCATAGTTTGAGGAGGGTGACGGGCGGTGTGTGCGTACTTCATTGCTCAATTCAATTAAGCACTCTATTCTTAATTTACTACTAAATCCTCCTTTGTCCTTTAATTTCAGAAAGGGTATCGTGGTGTTCTTTGATAGAAAATGTAGCCCATTACTTCCCATCTCATTGGCTACACCTTGACCTAACGTTTTTATGTTTGTTCTTGTGCTTACTGTAACGCCTTTTTAGGGTTTGCTGAAGATGGCGGTATATAGGCTGAATTAGCAAGAGATGGTAAGGTAGAGCGGGGTTTATCGATTATAGAACAGGCTCCTCTAGGTGGATATAAAGTACCGCCAAGTCCTTTGAGTTTTAAGCTGTGGCTAGTAGTTCTCTGGCAAATAATTTTGTTGTGGAATTATTGAAGTTTAGGGCTAAGCATAGTGGGGTATCTAATCCCAGTTTGGATCTTAGCTATCGTGTAATTTTAATTTATAGAATGACTTTCGTTGTAGATCTTACATCCTAACAATGAATTTTCACATATAAGTTGGGTTTTGATTCTATTAATTTTGGTTTAATTAACACGTTTTACGCCGAGAATAATTAGTTTGGGTTAATCGTATGACCGCGGTGGCTGGCACGAAATTTACCAACCCTAAGAGGTATAGCTTAGTCAAACTTTCGTTTATTGCTTAATATTTATCACTGCTGAGTCCCGTGGGGGTGTGGCTAGGCAAGGTGTTTTAAGCTATTATTATTATGTGCTTGATACCCTCTCCTTAAAATTTTTAAAAAATGTTTAAGGGATTTTACACCGGCTTATGGATGTTTGCATGTGTAATCTTACCTCCAATTAATTATAAGGCTAGGACCAAACCTTTGTGTTTATGGGATTAAAAATCCATCTAAGCATTTTCAGTGCTTTGCTTTATTATTAAGCTACATTAA